CCTCTCAATCTCTCTTTCAATTCGAGGATCCAGAGAGGTGTTTTCATAGTCATCTCCGAATATTTGCCATCTCCGAATATTTTGATTTCATTTTTCTATGATATGTCTTTCTATATGAAAATTGGTTATTTACGATGTACGATGATCCCTGTTAAGCATCCATGGCTGAATGGTTAAAGCGCCCAACTCATAATTGGTAAATTTGCGGGTTCAATTCCTGCTGGATGCACGCGAACGGGAACGTTCCATAAGTCTATTGGAACTGGCGCTCTATCCATGGAATCTCATCCATCATCCATACATAACGAATTGGTATGGTATATTCATACCATAACATAAGAACAATAAGAACTCGAATTCTTATCGATACTGGAACTCAGAGCATAGGAGGGAAAGTCGATTTATGGATGGAATCAAATACGCAGTATTTACAGAAAAAAGTCTTCGTTTATTGGGAAAGAATCAATATACTTTTAATGTCGAATCGGGATTCACTAAGACAGAAATAAAGCATTGGGTCGAGCTCTTCTTTGGTGTTAAGGTAGTAGCTGTGAATAGCCATCGACTACCCGGAAAGGGTAGAAGAATGGGACCTATTCTGGGACATACAATGCATTACAGACGTATGATCATTACCCTTCAACCGGGTTATTCTATTCCACTTCTAGATAGAGAAAAGAACTAAAGGAGAATACTTAATAATACGGCGAAACATTTATACAAAACACCTATCCCGAGCACACGCAAGGGAACCGTAGACAGGCAAGTGAAATCCAATCCACGAAATAAATTGATCCATGGACGGCACCGTTGTGGTAAAGGTCGTAATGCCAGAGGAATCATTACCGCAAGGCATAGAGGGGGAGGTCATAAGCGCCTATACCGTAAAATCGATTTTCGACGGAATCAAAAAGACATATCTGGTAGAATCGTAACCATAGAATACGACCCTAATCGAAATGCATACATTTGTCTCATACACTATGGGGATGGTGAGAAGAGATATATTTTACATCCCAGAGGGGCTATAATTGGAGATACTATTGTTTCTGGTACAAAAGTTCCTATATCAATGGGAAATGCCCTACCTTTGAGTGCGGTTTGAACTATTGATTTACGTAATTGGAAGTAACCAATTAGGTTTACGACGAAACCTAGAAATCGATCACTGATCCAATTTGACTACCTCTACGGGATAGACCTCAACAGAAAACTGTTGAGTAACGGCAGCAAGTGATTGAGTTCAGTAGTTCCTCATAGAAAATTATTGACTCTAGAGATATGGTAATATGGAGAAGACAAAATTGTTTGAAGCACGCACAGAACCGGAAGCGCCCCTTGTTTCAAAGAGAGGAGGACGGGTTATTCACATTTAATTTGATGGTCAGAGGCGAATTGAAAGCTAAGCAGTGGTAATTAAGACCCCCGGGTGAAAATAGGGATGTCTCCTACGTTACCCATAATATGTGGAAGTATCGACGTAATTTCATAGAGTCATTCGATCTGAATGCTACATGAAGAACATAAGCCAGATGACGGAACGCGGAGACCTAGGATGTAGAAGATCATAACATGAGCGATTCGGCAGATTTGGATTCCTTTTCTATATATCCACTCATGTGGTACTTCATCATACGATTCATATAAGATCCATCTGTCTAGAGATCGTCATATACATCTAGAAAGCCGTATGCTTTGGAAGAAGCTTGTACAGTTTGGGAAGGGGTTTTTTGAGAAAAAAGAAGAATCTACTTCAACCGATATGCCCTTAGGCACGGCCATACATAACATAGAAATCACACGTGGAAGGGGTGGGCAATTAGCTAGAGCAGCAGGTGCTGTAGCGAAACTGATTGCAAAAGAGGGTAAATTGGCCACTTTAAGATTACCATCTGGGGAGGTCCGTTTGGTATCCCAAAACTGCTTAGCAACAGTCGGACAAGTGGGTAATGTTGGGGTGAACCAAAAAAGTTTGGGTAGAGCCGGATCTAAGTGTTGGCTAGGTAAACGCCCCGTAGTAAGAGGGGTAGTTATGAACCCTGTGGACCACCCCCATGGGGGCGGTGAAGGGAAAGCCCCCATTGGTAGAAAAAAACCCACAACCCCTTGGGGTTATCCTGCGCTTGGAAGAAGAACTAGGAAAAGGAAAAAATATAGTGATAGTTTTATTCTTCGTCGCCGTAAGTAAATACGTAACTAGGAATATGGAAAATTGCATTGCAATAATGCGATGGGCGAACGACGGGAATTGAACCCGCGCATGGTGGATTCACAATCCACTGCCTTGATCCACTTGGCTACATCCGCCCCTTATCCAGCTAAAGGATTTTCTCTTTTTTCCACTCATCATTATTCTATTTATTCTGACCTCCATACCTCGATCGAGATAGTGGACATAGGATGCCACTCTTTAAAATGCAAAAAAAGGAGTAATCAGCTGTGACACGAAAAAAAACGAATCCTTTTGTAGCTCGTCATTTATTGACAAAAATCGAAAAGGTCAATATGAAGGAGGAGAAAGAAACAATAGTAACGTGGTCCCGGGCATCTAGCATTCTACCCGCAATGGTTGGCCATACAATCGCGATTCATAATGGAAAGGAACATATACCTATTTACATAACAAATCCTATGGTAGGTCGCAAATTGGGGGAATTCGTGCCTACTCGGCATTTCACGAGTTATGAAAGTGCAAGAAAGGATACTAAATCTCGTCGTTAACTGAATTCAGAATAGAAAGATTCAGAATAAACAAAATTTATAGGATTTAAATAAAGTAAAGATAGGTGGGGAATAACCTTATTTATGACAAGTTTCAAATTGGTAAAGTATACCCCTAGGATAAAGAAGAAGAAGAACGGGCTACGGAAACTCGCAAGAAAAGTTCCAACTGATCGTCTACTTAAGTTCGAACGGGTTTTCAAAGCACAAAAACGCATACATATGTCTGTTTTTAAAGCACAAAGAGTTCTTGATGAGATTCGCTGGCGTTACTACGAGGAAACCGTTATGATACTGAACCTCATGCCTTATCGAGCATCTTATCCCATCTTAAAATTGGTTTATTCGGCAGCAGCAAATGCTACTCATTATAGGGATTTCGACAAAGCTAATTTATTCATAACAAAAGCCGAAGTGAGTAGGAGTACTATTATGAAAAAATTCAGACCTCGGGCTCGAGGACGTGGTTATCCTATAAAAAAAACCATGTGTCATATAACAATTGTACTAAATATAGTAAAGAAATCTAAATAACTTTTAGATCAACCTAAGATTTCGATTCCCAGTAAAAAAAAAAAAGAATAGAAAAATATGGGACAAAAAATAAATCCACTCGGTTTCAGACTTGGTACAACCCAAAATCACCATTCCTTTTGGTTCGCACAACCAAAAAATTATTCTGAAGGTCTACAAGAAGATAAAAAAATACGGAATTGTATCAAGAACTATATACAAAAGAATAGGAAAAAAAGCTCGAATAGAAAAATAGAATCAGACTCAAGTTCCGAAGTAATTACACATATAGAAATTCAAAAAGAAATCGATACAATTCACGTTATAATCCATATTGGATTCCCCAATTTATTAAAGAAAAAAGGAGCAATCGAAGAATTAGAGAAAGATATCCAAAAGGAAGTGAATTCTGTAAACCAGAAACTTAATATTGCTATCGAAAAAGTTAAAGAACCTTATAGACAACCTAACATTCTTGCAGAATATATAGCTTTCCAATTAAAAAATCGAGTTTCATTCCGAAAGGCAATGAAAAAAGCCATTGAATTAACTAAAAAAGCAGATATAAAAGGAGTAAAAATAAAAATTGCAGGCCGTCTAGGAGGGAAAGAAATTGCACGTGCCGAATGCATCAAAAAGGGTAGACTTCCCCTCCAAACAATTCGCGCTAAAATTGATTATTGCTGCTATCCAATTCGAACTATCTATGGAGTATTAGGTGTAAAAATTTGGATATTCGTAGAAGAAGAATAACTAACCTTGTCTTCTCATTCTGGCCAGTGATAGAATAAAAAAGACAAGAGCCTTATTTGAATGAATCAAATCTCCCCAAAGTAGGGATTCGGAACCTACGACCAATCAGTTAACAGCCGGCCGCTCTACCACTGAGCTACTGAGGAACAACGGGAAATTCTTTTCCAAAAATCCCAGAAAAAAGACGAAATTATACCTCTTTCTATAAGATTTAATGAAAATTGATAAATCTTTTAATATAATTGCTATGCTTAGTGTGTGACTCGTTAGTTTTTTCTTTAGGTTCAAAAATGGAAATTCAAAAAAAAATTGAGCGAACCCTACTAAAAATAGAAAAAAACTTAGTAATTATAGAAAATTAACTAATAACCAACCTATTGCTTCGTATTGTCGAGATCCTAACAAAGAAACAGTCACTATGTGAATAAATACATCTATCATAAATGAGTAGATCTATCATATAGTTGTAGCAACTGCATTTTTTTCTCTAAAAAAGAAACCCGATTCTAGGTTGTGAAACAAAACTAAAGGGATGTGGATAAAAGGAGGGATGATAGATAGAAGGAAGAAGAATAAGAAAGATATAAGATTCCAATGTGTATGGTCTATGAATTACATCATAAAAGGCAATGTGATAAAGCATCAATATAATAAAAAAATTTAAAGCAATAATAAAGAGCAGCCCAGGTTAATAAAACTGAGAAAATTAACTCGGAAAGTTTGGAAGCTCCGTTGCAGGATTCAAACCTAGCCATTAAAGGAGAAGCTGTGGGAACGACAAAACCTATGACTGCATAGGATTGATTTTATTGAAAAGAATCCTAATACTTCATTGGGTGGGATGGCGGAACAAACCAAAAAAATTGCTTTATTTGATAAGGTTATAAATTAACAAATAAGACAAGAAAGAGTAAATATTCGCCCGCGAAATCTTTATTGGATTAGAATACTTTAATAGTATTCTTATAGAATAAGAAAAAAAATTTCATTCGCGAGGAGCTGGATGAGAAGAAACTCTCATGTCCAGTTTTGCAGTAGAGATGGAACTAAAAAAAGAACCGTCATGTATAACCCCAAAAGAACTAGATTTCGTAAACAACATAGAGGAAGAATGAAGGGAAAATCCTGCCGAGGCAATCGTATTTGTTTTGGTAGATATGCTCTTCAAGTACTTGAACCCGCTTGGATTACAGCGAGACAGATAGAAGCAGGACGAAGAGCAATGACACGATATGCACGTCGTGGTGGAAAACTATGGGTACGTATATTTCCCGACAAACCGGTTACACTAAGACCCACAGAAACACGTATGGGTTCAGGAAAGGGATCCCCCGAATATTGGGTAGCCGTTGTTAAACCAGGTCGAATACTTTATGAAATGAGCGGAGTATCTGAAACTATAGCTAGAGCAGCTATCTCCATAGCTGCCAGTAAAATGCCTATACGAAGCCAATTTCTTAGATTAGAGATATAGACCCCCCAAAAAAAGGAGTATTGTATATGAAGATAAAAAACCCCAGGTTTTCCTTATGGGTAGACAATATATCTTTCATTCCTTTAATATATCTTTCATTCCTTTGCAGTGAAATAACAAATTGAAATCCAAATAATATGATTCAACCTCAGACCCTTTTAAATGTAGCGGATAACAGTGGAGCTCGAAAATTGATGTGTATTCGAGTCATAGGAGCTGCTGGTAATCAGCGATATGCTCGTATTGGTGATGTTATTGTTGCTGTAATCAAAGACGCAGTGCCCCAAATGCCTCTAGAAAGATCCGAAGTAATTCGAGCTGTAATTGTACGTACATGTAAAGAATTCAAATGTGAAGACGGTATAATAATACGCTATGATGACAATGCAGCAGTTATCATTGATCAAAAAGGAAATCCAAAAGGAACTCGAGTTTTTGGCGCGATTGCCGAGGAATTGAGAGAATTGAATTTTACTAAAATAGTTTCATTAGCTCCTGAAGTATTATAAATACTAGTAGATGAGATATAGATCAAAGAAAAAAATTAGTAGATTGTGTTTTACGTATATGCTTTAAAATCCAAAATAAAAAGAAAAAGGAAAACATGTTGATTATCTAAAAATTAGGAGGAACCTAGAATTAGAGTCTTATGGGCAAGGACACTATTGCTGATTTACTAACCTCTATAAGAAACGCAGACATGAGCAAAAAAGGAACTGTTCGAGTAGTATCTACAAATATTACCGAAAACATTGTTAAAATACTTCTACGAGAGGGTTTTATTGAAAGTGTTCGGAAACATCAAGAAAGTAACAGATATTTCTTGGTTTCAACTTTGCGACATCAAAAGAGAAAGACTAGAAAGGGAATATATAGAACTAGAACCTTTTTAAAGCGTATCAGCCGACCTGGCTTACGAATTTATGCTAACTATCAAGGAATTCCTAAGGTTTTGGGCGGAATGGGAATTGCTATTCTTTCTACTTCTCAAGGTATAATGACAGATCGAGAAGCTCGACTAAACAGAATTGGGGGAGAAGTCTTATGTTATATATGGTAATGGCCCCGCCTATAGTACCCGAATTCTATCTCGAACTTCCTATTTTTCTATTTGCATTTTCAAAATAGGCGAAAAAAATATGAGAGAAAAAAAAAACCCGAGAGAAGCAAAAGTTACTTTCGAAGGTTTAGTTACGGAAGCCCTACCCAACGGAATGTTCCGAGTTCGCTTAGAGAATGACACCATCATCCTGGGCTATATTTCAGGAAAAATCCGGTCCAGTTCTATACGAATACTGATGGGGGATAGGGTCAAAATTGAAGTAAGTCGTTATGATTCAAGCAAGGGGCGTATAATTTATAGACTTCCCCATAAGGATTCGAAGCGTACCGAAGACTCGAAGGATACCCAAGATTAAGATTCAAAGGATTAGGTTTTTCTAGGATAATAAATTCCAAATTTCCAAATTTAAGTGAAGAGGCTTATTTTTCCCCAAAGAATAGATTCATAGTTTAAGAAAGGAATACCTAAATATGAAAATAAGAGCTTCCGTTCGTAAAATTTGTACAAAATGTCGACTGATTCGTAGGCGTGGGCGAATTAGAGTCATTTGTTCCAATCCGAAGCATAAACAAAGACAGGGGTAATCTTTCGAAAAAGGAGCTTTCCTTTCTAAAAAGTAAAAAAAATACCCACAGAAATGTCCAAATTCCAAATCCAAAAATGAAAGTAAAGGATATATTTAACCCTGAAACGGATATCTTTGTATCTTTTTTTCTTTTTGTTATTTCTAACTCATATTTATGAGATAATAAAATATGACAAAAGCTATACCAAAAATAGGTTCACGTAAGAAAGCGCGTATTGGTTTGCGTAGGAATGCCCGTTTTAGTTTACGGAAGAGTGCACGTAGAATAACAAAAGGGGTTATTCATGTTCAAGCCAGTTTCAACAATACCATTATAACTGTTACAGACCCACAAGGTCGGGTGGTTTTCTGGTCCTCCGCAGGTACTTGTGGATTCAAAAGCTCAAGAAA